AGAAACCTCAGAAATGGAAGAAAGAGGGGAAAGTGAGGAAGAAACAGATGTAGAAATAGAAACGACTTCCGAAACGAAGGGGACTAAACAGGAACAAGAGGGATCCACCGAAGAAGACCCTTCTCTTTGTTCGGAAGAACAGGAGGATCCGGACAAACTAGATGAAACGGAAGAGATCCGAGTGAATGGAAAGGAAATACTTAAAGATGAGGAAGATAAAGACCTCTTTTGGTTTGAAAAACCTCTTGTAACTCTTCTTTTCGACTATAAGCGATGGAATCGTCCATTACGATATATAAAAAATGATCGATTTGAAAATGCTGTAAGCAATAAAATGTCACAATATTTCTTTCACACATGTCCAAGTGATGGAAAAAAAATCATATCTTTTACATATCCACCCAGTTTGTCGACTATTGAGGAAATAATACAAAAAAAGATGTCTTTATACACGACAGAAAAAGGATCCCCAGAGGACCTGTATAATAATTGGGTTTATACAAATAAAAAAAAAAAAAACAACTTGAGTAATGAGTTAATAAATCGAATAGAAGCTATAGAGAAGGGGTCTGTTTCAATAGATGTACTTGAAAAACGGATCCGATTGTGCCATGATGAGAATGAACAAAAATGCTTGCCTAAATGGTATGATCCGTTTTTCAACGGACCATATCGTGGAACAATTACAAAGGTTGATTCACAAAACAAAAAAGTAGTAAATTCCACCTAAAAAGATTGATACATAAGATAAATACACAAACAAGTAAGAAGAAATTCGCCCCCCTCCTACGTATTTTATTCCCTCTCCCACAAAAAAACTCGCAACACCAACCCCGTTGGTAATTCCATCAATCAGCCGTTTGTCAAAAGAATGGGTTAGTTCGGACAACTTCCTTATATTTCTAGTTAAATAGAATGTGAAAAAGTTGTCTATATAACCACGATTATATGACCAATTGTATATTACATTTAGAATTCGGTCTAAAAAAATTCTTTTTTGGCCTTTTGTTTCAAATGAATTAATTAAGTCCAAACTTCGAAAAGATGAAAAAACAGACCCATATAAAAAAGACGCTATGAATATTCCAAACAATGCTATACTAACTGAAAAAAAGGCATTTATCACAAACTCATACCAATCAACAGAATAATGTGAATTTTGATGCAAAAGGTTTATTGATGGAGTTAACCATTTTGATAATATATCAAAATAAATGATTCCTTGATCCAAAGGAATTCCTATGAATCCAACGAACAAAGTAAACAGACCCAATACATATAGTGATAATAACATGGTACTGTCTGATTCATGTGGATATGGAAAAAGAATTTCATTACCAAAATAAATACTAAAAGAGAACATTATGTTTTTCGCATAATTACCTATTTTATATGTTTTTTTTGAAAAAAAGAAAACCTTTTCATCATTTTTGTTGATTTCTGATAAAAAACAATTTTGATTATTCAAGTTTGATTCTTCTTTTCCCCATATAGATATTGAATAGAGTGAACGGCTTTTAGCTCCATTCAAATTTGTAAAATGAATTCGCAAATGTCCATCAAAAGTAAGTAAATATACTCGAAACATATAAAATGCGGTTAAACCAGCTGTGGAATAAGCTATTATCGCAAAAATTGGTGAATATAACCAGCTATCATTAAGAATTTCATCTTTCGACCAAAAACAAGCAAGAGGTGGAATACCACAAAGAGAGAGTGTACCTAATAAAAAAGTGGTTTTTGTAATTGGCACATATTTTGTTAAACCACCCATAAGAACCATGTTTTGACTTTTGTCTGGCGAATATCCAACTATGGGTTCCATAGAATGAATAATGGATCCGGATCCCAAAAACAATAATGCTTTCGAATAGGCATGAGTAATCAAATGAAATAAAGCAGCTCGATAAGAACCTATCCCCATAGCTAGCATAATATAACCCAATTGTGACATTGTCGAATAGGCCAAACTTCTCTTAATGTCTCTTTGCGCAAGAGCTAAAGTAGCTCCTAATAATACTGTGATTATGCCTATCAAAGAAATAAAATACATTATGTATGGTAAGTCGATAAAAAGAGGAAAAAGTCTAGCAACAAGAAAAATTCCCGCTGCGACCATAGTCGCAGCATGTATAAGAGCAGAGATAGGCGTAGGACCTTCCATTGCATCAGGCAACCATACATGAAGAGGGAATTGTGCGGATTTCGCAATTGCACCAAGAAATAATAGAGAGGCACACAGAGCTGCAAAAAAAAGATTTATTGTATTATTATGGACCAAGATATTGAAAATTTTGAATAAATCCCGAAATTCAAAACTGCCCGTTATCCAATAAAGTCCTAAGATTCCTAATAATAAACCAAAATCCCCTACACGATTAGTTACAAAGGCTTTTTGACAAGCATTTGCTGCAATGGGTCGTGTGAACCAAAAACCTATTAGTAAATAAGAACACATTCCTACAAGTTCCCAAAAAATATAAATTTCTATTAAATTGGAACTAGTAACTAATCCAAGCATGGAAGCATTGAAAAAATTCAGATACGCAAAAAATCTCAAATATCCTTGGTCATGAGACATGTAATTATCACTATAAATAAGAACCATGATTCCAACAGTAGTGATTAGTATTAACATAATAGAAGTAAGCGAATCAATCAAGTAGCCAAACTCCAAAGAAAAATCATTATTTATGGTCCAAGACCATAGATATTGACAAACGGAGCTGCCCCTTATTTGTTGAATGGATATATCGATCGAAAAAAGTAAAGCTATGCTTAATAATAAAACACTAATAAAAGCCCACATACGGCGAAGATTTTTTGTTGCATTCGGAACAAATAGAAGTCCTAATCCTACTAACACAGTAACCGGGAGTGGAATAAAAGGTATGATCCACGCATATGGGTATGTACATTCCATAGGAAAATCCAATTTTTTTTCTTATTAATTGCTTCTGACTCACCAGTTCTTATCTTTACAATAGTAACAATAATTAAATAAAAAGAATTAAATAAAAAGAATCAATCTATAGAATCCATCTATAGTGAGATAAAAAAAAAAAGAAACAAATATAGGAATCGCGTTGCTTGGTTATTTTAAAAATTTGAAAAATTGGGTTAATTATTTAATAATTAAAATATTAATATTATATTAATTAATAAAATAATATAATAAGAGAGAGTATGAAATTTTCAATCGCTCGTCTATTCTCTTAGTTTATTAGTTAGATGCCGATTTATATCTTTTCTTTATATTTATAGTAAGAAAAAAATAACATAAAAGGGAATGATTCGGGGACATGATATCCAACAAAAACTCGACTTTACCCAAGACGGCGCAATTTAATCATATTTTATTCATAGTCATTGTCTAATTTATTGTAAAACTAATTGATTGGCTTTTTTTATCCTAATCAAAGAAACCTGTGTTTTCTTTTTTTTTTTTTTAATCTTATGACTAGTGTATTCATAATTTTAGATAGAACTAAGATGTATTTTTACTAAAATTACTTTTTCAAAAAAAATGTATTCTTTAAGAAATTTATTTCTAGTCTTATTTCATTCTAATTAGACTAGAAGTACTTTATCCTCGAGAATGATCAATTAATAGAAAAGTGTTTTATTATCGTTTTCTTCATTTAGTATAGGTAAGGGTTCTTATCTTAATCTAAACCTTTCTATCTTAAAAAATATAAGGCAACAGTATAGGAATCAACTAAGACATTAATTAGAATCTTTTTCTTTCTATTTATAAGAAAAGGGAATTGGTTGCACTTCAATTAAATGGATCCCATAGACATGGACCCATATAAAGATATCAAAGTACCAATGAATACGAATTTTTCTTTCTTTTCGCATTATTCCATATAATAGAGATGTGAAAAGGATTGCATTCTATTAAATAAACATACCCTTTTCTTCTATTTCTTTTTTTCTTAAGAATATTCTATTCGAATATGCGCCTATCTTTAAGATATAAATGAACGAAGTATTCAGTATGGAATAAATATAGATGATCAATAGAAAAAGAATCCTTTTTGAATAATACATGTCTTTCACATATAACTATAAAAGAAAAATAACTAACATCTTTGAAATGGCGGTTCCAAAGAAACGTACTTCTATATCAAAAAAACGTATTCGTAGAAATATTTGGAAAAAACGGGGATATTGGGAGGCAAAAAGGGCTTTTTCCTTAGCTAAATCCATTTCTACTGGACGTTCAAAGAGTTTTTTTGTGTTACAAAAAAATAAGCAATAAATCTTACTCTATGAATTAGAAAGTCGACGACTTATTATAAATAAAATGAATAATTTACATTAATTCCAACTTTCAATCCATATAAACGGGATTTTCCGGGGTATTTTTATATGTAGAATGAAAATTTATCTGTCTAACGGGGTTTTAGAAAAAATTATCTCTTTTTTAAAAAGTTTGATTTTTTTCTGTTTTTTATGGATCTAGATGGAATCTCCATATTGATCTATTTATAGATCAATATGGATTCTATTCCTATTTATCTACCTATAATCTATATATGTATATAGGGGGATATATGTCTATTTTCTTAGAGATAAATTTCATATTTTAAATACTCTAATCTAAAGGTTCTAAAAGGTTGTATAAGTAAGCTAGGATTGAAATCATATCTGGTTGAAACTCTTTTTTTTTCATTAAAAAGGAATCCGTCTTTCTTTTTCCATTTTGTATTTGTTTATGAAAGAGATAAAGAAAATAAGAATTAAGGCATAAAAAACAGAAACAGAAAAAAATCAAATTCTTAATTCGATTCAATAAGGAGAAGGGTGTCGTAATAATCTCAGTCTAACCGGAACGGGTTAACTTATGATATGTGAAATACTCCACTCCTTTTTCTTTCGTTTTTAACATAACTATAATTAAGCAACCTTAGACCATACAAAAGCTAAGATAAGTATTATTCAACGTTCAAATTTATATTTGAAAATTTGTTGGATTCATCAATTCAAATGTTTACAAAAAGAAATTGCATTGATTCCATCAATCTAGACAATTAAATCGAATATGTGCTATTATAATTTTGACCAAGCCGCTATGGTGAAATTGGTAGACACGCTGCTCTTAGGAAGCAGTGCTAGAGCATCTCGGTTCGAGTCCGAGTGGCGGCACCCCCCTAATAAAAAAAAAGAAAGAGAGCACAATAGATTAGATCCTATAGAAAATTCGATTTTGCATTTTTTTCTTCTATCCTAATTTGATTCTAAGTTTCTTCTATCCTAATTTGATTCTAAGAAAGTATTTTTTATTTATTGAATTACATTAATCAATATAATCATTATTATATGATATCTATAGCTTTAGAACATGTATTAACTCACATCTCTTTTTCGATTATTTCAATTGTGATTTCGGTTCATTTAATAAAATTATTAGTTCCTGGAATCATAGGACTATGTAACTCGTTAGAAAAGGGCATAATAACTACCTCTTTTTGCATAACAGGTTTATTAATTACTCGTTGGGTTTATTCAAGACATTTACCGTTAAGTAATTTATATGAATCATTAATGTTCCTTTCATGGGGTTTCTCCACTATTCATATGTTTTCCAAAATATGGAACCATCAAAATGATTTAAGCACAATTACGGCCCCAAGTGCTATTTTTTGCCAAGCCTTTGCAACTTCAGGTATTTTAAATGAAATGCATCGACCCGCAATACTAGTACCCGCTCTACAATCTCAATGGCTAATGATGCACGTAAGTATGATGTTATTAAGTTATGGAGCCCTTTTGTGCGGATCCTTATTATCAGTATCTCTTTTAGTTATTACATTTCGAAAAAACATAGAAATCTTGGAGAAAATGAATCCATTTTCTTTTTTAATTGAGTCATTTTTACTTAACGAAGTACGTCCTTTAAAAAAGAAAAAAAGTTTTTTACAAAACACTTCTTTTCTTTCATTTAAAAATTATCATAAATATCAATTGACTCAACAGTTGGATCGTTGGAGTTATCGAATTATTAATCTAGGATTTACTTTGTTAACCATAGGTATTCTATCAGGAGCAGTATGGGCGAACGAGGCGTGGGGATCTTATTGGAATTGGGACCCCAAGGAAACCTGGGCATTTATTACTTGGACCATATTCGCTATTTATTTACATACGAGAACAAATCAACGTTTGCAGGATATGCATTCAGCAATTGTAGCTTCGATTGGATTTCTTATTATTTGGATATGTTATTTCGGAGTAAATCTATTAGGAATAGGACTGCATAGTTATGGTGCATTCACCTCTAATTAAAGAAAAAAATGACTTGATAAATACATAAGAACACTCTTCCATGTCATATAGAACGAAAGTTTTGCGAGTTTTTGAGAACCATTAAATTCTAATTTAATGGTTCTCAAAAACTTCCAATGTATTTGATTTTATTTTAATTCATGATGTTTTTTTCTTTTCATTTTTTTATTTACAGCAATTCCTTTTAAATATCACAGGAGTTTTTTTTTTTTACTTCATTTTACATATTATTCATGAAAACTTTTTTTTCATTTATTTATATTTTATAATATTTAATATTTTATTTTTAATTAATTTAAATTAATTAAAAATAATTAGATAAAATAGTTTCTACCTTGTCAACTGATAACGAGAGAACAAAATCTGGATAAATACCAATACCTATTACAGGTAAAAGAATACAGATTGAAATAAAAAGTTCTCGTGGTCCAGAATCGAAAAAATGAGACTTTTTGCAATTGAATAGCTTGTATCCATAGAACATCTGCCGTAACATAGATAATGAATAAATAGGAGTTAATATCATTCCAATAGCCACTACAAAAGTAATTACAATTTTGGGGATTAAAAGATATTGTGGGCTGGTAATTATTCCAAAAAATATTACCAACTCCGCAACAAAACCACTCATTCCTGGCAATGCAAGAGAAGCCATTGAAAAACTACTGAACATGGTAAATATTTTAGGCATTGGGATAGCTATTCCCCCCATTTCGTCGAGATAAACAAGACGTATTCTATCGTAACTTGTTCCTGCCAAGAAAAAAAGTGCAGCACCAATAAATCCATGAGAAATTATTTGTAAAAGGGCTCCATTAAGTCCCGTATCAGTTATAGAACCAATTCCAATAATTGTGAAACCCATGTGAGATATAGAAGAATAAGCTATTCTCCTTTTTAAATTGCGTTGACCAAGCGAGGTTAAAGCTGCATAGATTATTTGAATAGCCCCTACTAGAATCAACCAAGGAGAAAATATAGAATGGGCATGAGGCAATAATTCCATATTGATCCGAATCAGCCCATATGCTCCCATTTTTAATAAGATTCCAGCTAGAAGCATACATGTACTGTAATGTGCTTCTCCATGGGTATCCGGTAACCATGTATGCAGAGGTATAATTGGTAATTTGACAGCATAAGCAATAAGAAAGCCAATATAGAATATTATTTCCAATGCTAGGGGATATGATTGATTAGCTAATGTTTCCAAATTTAATGTTGGTTCATTGGAACCATATAAGCCCATACCCAGAACTCCTATTAAGAGAAAAATGGAACCTCCTGCTGTGTACAAAATAAACTTTGTAGCTGAGTAAAGGCGTTTCCCCCCCCCCCACATAGATAAAAGAAGGTAAACAGGAATTAATTCTAACTCCCACATTAGGAAAAAAAGTAAAAGGTCTCGAGAAGAAAATGAGCCTATTTGACCGCTGTACATTGCCAACATCAGGAAATAGAACAATCGCGAATATCGAGTAACTGGCCAGGCCGCTAAGGTAGCTAAAGTAGTGATGAATCCTGTCAGTAAAATGGGTCCTATGGAAAGCCCATCAACTCCCAGTTTCCAGTGAAAATCAAAAATGGTTATCCATTTATAATTCTCCTCCAATTGAATTAATGGATCGTCCAATTTGAAATGATAACAAAAAACATAGGTTGTTAGAAGGAGTTCTAATAAACATATAGAAATTGTATACCACCGTACCGCTTTATTCCCTCTATGTGGCAGAAAGAAAATGAATAAACCCGCGAATATCGGAAAAACAACAATTATTGTTAACCAAGGAAAATTACTCGTAGTAAAGACAAGATAGGTTTTGTCCAAAAAAATCCGCACTCGATTTTTTTGTCGAGTGCGGATTTTTCTCGGTAAAGAGGAATCAAATGGATTCAAGTCGAATTTTTTTAAAACGTATCAATAAGCTAGACCCATGCTGCGAGTTGTTTCATGCCATAAATAAACTCGAACGCTCAAGAAATCCGTTGGACAGGCGGATTCGCATCTTTTACACCCTACACAGTCCTCTGTTCTTGGAGCCGAAGCTATTTGCTTAGCTTTACATCCGTCCCAAGGTATCATTTCCAACACATCTGTGGGGCAGGCTCGTACACATTGAGTACATCCTATACATGTATCATAAATTTTTACTGAGTGCGACATTGGGTCTATTGAGTTTTTGAGCGTTTTCAATTTTCGATCTGGTATATCATTAATAAAAAAATCATTTATTGTAGATACCAAACGAATCAGTAAAGTATCAGAATCTTTTTTTTTTCATATTCAATCGACTTCTAAATCTGCTCATGAGAAAGGTCCAAGATACTTTGATTTACTACGTTTTAGGAAACATGATCATATGACTGATACATGTACATACTAACTGAAGTTGTTGAATTATAAAATTTTTTATCTATAGATAGGATAGATTAATATTTCTCTTTATTTCGATTATTATGACTATTTATTTAACAAATTGGATTGATTGATACGAGTTGATTTTCTGTTACGATGGATTGATGAAACAATGGCCAGTCCAATAGCTGCTTCAGCAGCTGCAATAGTTATAACAAAAATCGAAAAAATGTCGCCCTTTAATTGACGACTATCAAATAAATGAGAAAATGTTACAAGATTTAGATTAACCGCATTCAGAATAAGCTCAAGGCACATAAGTGCTCTAACCATGTTTCGACTTGTAATCAATCCAAAAATACCGATAGAAAATAAATAGGCACTCAAAAAAAGTACATGCTCGAGCATCATTAACCAATTCCTCATCAATCTCGATTCATTTCAATATGAATAACAATTTCACCGATTTGGTTGATTCAACTCGCGTATAAAAGGTATGGGACAGAAAAATATTGGTAATGGATAGAACGAAAATTTCCACTTTCTATATGGAAACAATGTGAAAAAAATATAGAAACGGTGTGAAAAAGGGCTGAGAGAAATTTTCCGCTATAAAAAAAAGACAAATATTTGTCTTTTTTCTAAGAAAAAAAGAAAATGTAATGTTCATTACTGACGAGCCATAGCAATTGCACCTATCAAAGCAACTAAAAGAACTATTGAAATAAGTTCAAATGGAAGAATAAAATCGGTTACTAGATGAATTCCAATTTGTTGAACGTTACTTAAAAGGTCTTGCTCCATAATCTGGTTTGATCTTGTAGTCCAAATAATACCGTACCATGACGTATCCAAGATAGTAGTAATTAATGAAAAAAAGATACTTGTACAAACTAATGAAGTAACCCTATCCCCAACAGTCCAAATAGAAAAATCTTTGGAATATTCTGAACCTTTCATAAACATCACAGCAAATATTATTAAAACATTTATGGCTCCCACGTAAATAAGGAGCTGCGCGGCGGCTACAAAATAGGAATTAGATAGAATATAAAATAAGGATATACAAACAAGAACTAAACCCAAAGAAAAAGCAGAATAGATTGTATTGGTAAGTAATATTACTCCTAGACTTCCTAATACAATACCCGACCCCAAAAATACTAAAAGAATATCGTGTATTGGTCCAGGTAAACCCATTATGTGAAATAGAATAAAGAAAAAAAAGTAGAAATATTTCATGATCCTAATGATTGATTCAGGAAAAGGAGATTGCCCTTTTTTATTATTCTATATAATACGTTCTTAATGGAATCTGAATGCGATGTGAATTCATGCAGACACATTCATGCACCAATCCCGCTTTCTTGTCTGAAAGAGTAGTTCGGGATGGTTTGTAAATTTCGAAATTGTCGCAGATATATGAACCTATTCTAGATTCAAGTCACAATTATCATAAAATCAATAAATAAATAAAAATGAAAAATACAGATTTTTGTGGTTACTGCTTAACCATCCAAAAAGAACCCCCCCCCCTTTTTTTTCCATCAAAACAAACAGAGTCTTAGTAATTAATTGGTAATCTTTTCGGAATCTAGAGGTTTGCCTGTCGTTTTTTTATATGAGTCTAATTCATAATTGTTTATTTGAATTGTATAGTCTCCAATTACTGATATTGGTAAGCGACCCAAAGCAATTTGATTATAGTTCAATTCGTGACGATCATAAGTAGAAAGTTCATACTCTTCAGTCATTGATAAACAGTTTGTGGGACAATACTCGACGCAATTACCGCAAAATATACATATTCCAAAATCAATACTATAATTAAGCAACCTTTTCTTTCGAATATCCGTTTCTAATTTCCAATCTACAACAGGTAGATCTATGGGACATACACGAACACATACTTCACAAGCAATACATTTATCAAATTCAAAGTGGATTCGGCCGCGGAAACGCTCTGATGTGATTGATTTTTGATAAGGATATTGAATAGTTACAGGTAACCGATTCGTGTGGGATAAGGTAATCGTGAAACTCTGACCAATGTATCTTGCGGCTCGTATTGTTTGTTGACCATAATTCATGAACCCAGTTATCATAGGGAACATCTTCGCCGATATTCATGATATTTTTCCATTTCTTTCTCTTGAGAGGGTTTCTAACTCTCTGAACAACTTACTATTTTGTTACAGCGAAAGGAGTTGGAAAGAAGTTGTCAATAAAAAATTACCTAGAGAAATAGGCAAAAGAAATTTCCATCCGAGATTTAATAGTTGATCCATTCTCATTCTAGGCAAAGTCCATCTTGTTGCAACCGAAATGAAGAGGAATAAATAAGTTTTGGCTAGTGTAATAAACATACCCATTGTTGTTCCAAAAACTCCGCTGGTTTGATTTATTCCAAAAAGTCCAAAAAAGGATGTGTACGGAATAGAAAGATTCCACCCCCCAAAGTACAGAACTGTTACAAATAATGAAGAAACTAGTAGATTTAGGTAAGAAGCAACATAAAATAAACCAAATTTGATACCTGAGTATTCGGTTTGATAACCTGCAACTAATTCTTCTTCTGCCTCTGGTAAATCAAAGGGCAATCTTTCACATTCTGCTAGGGATGAAATTAGAAAGACTATAAACCCTACGGGTTGACGCCAAAGATTCCATCCCCAAATTCCATATTTGGATTGTACTTCAACAATATCAATTGTACTTGAACTGTTAGATAATCATAGTCGATGATAACATTACTGCTCTCCCATCGCTATTACAAAACCGTACATGAGACCCGCGCCTCATACGGCTCCTCAATGGTCGCAAATAAATCTAATTCGGCGTTACCTGCGCATACTTTTGTCGATTAGATAGAATCAAAATGTATCGTAAAGTTCCTAATTAAATTAGACCAATGAAATTCTGTTTGCTATATTAATAATAATGCTTCTGAATTGATCTCATATCTTATTTCATAATATTTAATATTTTTTTTAATTATCCATTTATCTTTGTTTCAGTAATAACTGAATCTTTCAATAGTATATGCCTTGCATCAATAAATATTTTAACTTATTTCTTTATATTACGAAAAATCATTAGACACTGCACCAGTTCCATGAATCATGATAATAATCATATCTGTATGAATTATACGAGGAAAAGAAAAAGTGAAAATAAAAAAAAAGATTTCTTTTTTTTATTGTATTCCATTTATTCCATTTATTTCGTTCCTTTTCTTCTTTCTCAGAGGGGTTGTTTTTCCTCTAAAAGAAAATGAAATAAGGTATTACTTCGTTCCTGATAGTCATTTCTTTCATCAGTGGATAGGAACATACTCTGGATCGGAATCAGGGGGAAGTACTGCTTGGTCATTTCTACCAACTTAAAGCCCTCGTTATGATTCCTTTTATCTAAAAATACCTCTTTGGATACCTTATATTATCTCCATTACTAATCCTTTGCGTATCTTGGTGTTCCTAACTGTCCACCCATTTTTAACCGATTACCTGTCCCTGTATAGTAATACAGAAAAATTGTAAAAACTTGATACAGTTTTTCTTTTTTTGTACCCGCTTCAAGGCATGATGATTAATCAACCAACCTTGGGGTAACCCATTTATACTGCTTATGTGTACTTTAATTTTACTCCTGTACATAGGGAATGAGAATTAATCCTATTACTGCTAATTTATAAGCCGTTTTGTTTCACTCATATAACTATCGGGTTTAATTCATCGACCCTAATGCTGAATAAAAAAATAAAGATATTTATTCAATACATTCCATTTTTTTCCTAGAAATAAAGAAAGGAAATAAAGGTTGATGTATGTTCCAACGAATCACACGTAGAGATATTGATAATACGCATAGAGTTAATGGTATTTCATAACTAATTGATTGAGCAGCAGCTCGTAGACCACCTGAAAAGGAATACTTATTATTTGATCCATATCCTGACATAAGAAGCCCAATAGGAGCTATACTGGAAACGGCAATCCATAAAAAAACACCTATACCAAGATCGGCTAGAACAAGGTGATAACTAAAAGGAATTACTGAATAACTTAGTATTATGGATATGACAGCTATAGATGGCCCAATGCTGAATAAACGAATATCCCCCCTAGATGGGAGGATATCCTCTTTGAAAAGTAGTTTAGTTCCGTCCGCTATAGCTTGAAGAATTCCCAGGGGACCGGCATATTCAGGACCAATACGTTGTTGTATCCCCGCGGAGATTTGCCTTTCTAGCCACACGATCACGAGTACTCCTATTGTTATTGCCAATACAAGAATAAAAATAGGGACAAGCATCCATATGAGCCCTATGACCTCCTTTAAAGATTCCGATCTGGAAAAAGAATTGATAGCTTGTACTTTTGTCGTATCAATTATCATTTCAACGGTCAACTTCCCCCATAATGATATCTATACTACCTAGTATCGTCATGATATCGGCCAATTTCATTCTTTTAACCAGCTGAGGAAGAATTTGCAAATTAATGAAACCGGGCGGACGGATTTTCCATCTCCAGGGAAAAACACTATTATCCCCTATCAAAAAAATTCCCAATTCTCCCTTTGGGGCTTCTACTCTTACATAAAGTTCTTGTTTAGACAATTCAAAAGAGGGGGAAGGCTTTTTACTAATGAATCGATATTCAAAATCATTCCATTCGGAATCTTTTGTTTTATCAAAGCGCCGTACTTCCAAATTCTCATAGGGCCCCCCTGGGATTCCTTCTAGAGCCTGTTGAATAATTTTTATAGACTCCGTCATTTCACCGATTCGTACTAAATAACGAGATAATGAATCCCCCTCTTTTTGCCATTGGACTTCCCAATTGAATTCATCATAACACTCATAATGATCAACTTTACGAAGATCCCATTGTATGCCGGAAGCTCGTAACATCGGCCCTGATAAACCCCAATTTATTGCTTCTTCTCCACCAATAATGCCTATCCCTTCAACTCGTTCCAAAAAAATGGGATTCTGCGTGATAAGCTTTTGATATTCCACCACTCCTGTTAAAAAATAATCACAGAAATCAAAACATTTATCTATCCAACCATAAGGCAGATCGGTAGCTACCCCCCCGATACGGAAGTAATTATGCATCATTCGCATACCTGTGGCAGCTTCAAATAGATCATACAGTAATTCCCTCTCTCTAAAAATGTAGAAGAAAGGAGTTTGTGCACCGATATCCGCCATAAAAGGTCCAAGCCATAATAAATGAGAAGCTATACGACTCAGCTCCAGCATAATTACTCTGATATAGCTAGCTCTTTTAGGTACTTGAATATTTCCCAACTGCTCTGGTGCATTTACCGTTATTGCCTCTGTGAACATAGTAGCTAAATAATCCCAACGGGTTACATAAGGTAAATATTGTATAATTGTTCGATTTTCCGCAATTTTTTCCATCCCTCTGTGTAAATAACCCAATACGGGTTCACAGTCAATAACATCTTCACCATCTAAAGTGACGATGAGCCGAAGAACACCGTGCATTGATGGGTGGTGCGGACCCATATTGACTATCATCAGATCTTTTCTTGTAGCCGGTACAGTCATATGTTTTTTCCCGATTCATTATTCTACAAATTTCTGAAAACGAAACAAAGTTCATCAAAATTAAAGATCTAATTTTAGAAACCAAAAACTGCAAGCGAATCTTCAAATTCAAATTAACGAGTTTTTGGTTCCCGAATATCCAGTTGACCAATTAATTCTTTATAATGTACTCTATTTTTATTTGATAAATAGGTCAGTAGCCGTTGACGTTTTCCTAAAATCTTCCGAAGCCCCCTCTGAGATAAATAATCTTTTTTGTGCAATTCCAAATGTGAAGTAAGTCTACGTATCCTTTTAGTGAAATTCCATATTTGAAATTCGGTAGATCCTTTGTTTTTTTCTTTTTCTTCTTGCGGAATAGCTGAGATGAATGAATTTTTTACCATAAAATAAAAAAGAAAAGAATTTCTTTTTTCCACAAATATATATGGATTTTACCGATCAAGAATAATAGTCGTTTTTTGGTTTGGGGTACACAAATAGATAGATTTGACTTTGTTTTCTAGAAAATAAAAATTAAATTAACAAATGGAATTTCAATCCCAACAAAATTCGAATAGGGGGATTGCCTTTTTTTAGAACCTGTGAAACAGAAAATTGACTTAATTAAGAGGATTTCGCCAATTCTTTTCTATATTTAATTAGCACGTCATTGAAGCAGTTTTTGTTTTAGAATGACATCTAACACAATATGTGTGTATACATCTTCATGCCTTTCTATACTGGATATAGTGATGAATATATAGAAAATTGACCATCAATTACAAAATTCTGTGTCGTGGATACATACGTATCCTTAACATACTGAAACGACTTCCATTATTACTATTAAACCAATAGCGATTCATACAAGCCAATTCTTCTAATCGATAATTGGGCCAAAGAAATAATTTGAATTGAATGAATTTATTTGTATCTGTATCAAGATATTTGTCTTCATAAAAAAATTGTTCACAATTCCTTACGCTTTTCCCATTCAAAATGAATGGACCCCCACCGATAACATTCCCCTTTCCTGAATTAAAACTCATTAGAATTCGTAATTCTCTACGACGCCTAGGAGATAGAATATGTTCAGGAACAAGCAAATCATAATGCTTTTCGTGCCCATTTACAAGAGTTTTTCCGTATGGTAAAATGGATCCATCGAAATCAATCTTATCAACATATTCTTTTATTCGACATCTTGTTTTAATTTGCTGTTTATCCTTATGAACCAATGAAATACCTACAATTTGATACATAAAAAATAGGAAATCCCATTTTAGATATAGACGAATTGGTTCGATAACCAAAAGTCCCCCCTTTATCAATCCTGTAAGGGTTAGATCCTTTTGAAAAAGCATTACATCCAGGCGCATTTCTCCTCTTTGAATAGAGGATATAGCAATTTCTCTTGGATTTTTTAATCTAAGCAGGAGAGAATAAACTTTGATATTGTCAATAACTTTTTGATTCAAAGAGTTATTCCATCTTAATTGAAAAAGCAAATATTTTTTCAAAAAAGAGTCGAGTCCCGTTTCCTTATTATTTTTGGATTGAGCTTTCTTTCTAGGCTTTTGAATGTCTGATTCTGTGTAATCCTTTTCAATAAAAGATTTTTGTTGGTTTTGTGCATTTGATCGAAGAGCTTCTTGTCCCTGCCCCTCTTTTTCTTCTTGATTTATATTTGTGAATCCAGGGTTCTTTTTAAAATTAGATGACGTATCATGATTTGCCTTTCGATTTACGTTGATGTTTTTACTAATGCTTTCCTTCCCATAAAAATTAAAAAAAAGTGATTTGATCGGTATGATCCAAGGTTTCATCTTATATGTATCATATCGTAGTACAAATTCTAGAAAGAACCAAGGCTCAATACTCGATATGGAATAATATAGCATTTCCTCATTCATTCCCATCCAATCAAAAAGGTTTTTTTTTTGATTGGATGGGTTGATTTCCTGATGAATCCTAAGAAAAAAAAGATTTTTGTTCTCAACAATTCGATAATCATTGGATCGAGTCCTAGTGTATTGACTAAAGGTCCTGGTATCCATATGAGTCCAGTATTCAATATTGATATTTTTTTTAAGACACAAATTGAGAATTCCCCAATCCAAATATTTTCTATCCAAATTTTTACCTGTATTAAAAACATACTCTCCCATTATTAAATAATCATCAATGGCTATTTTTTCTGGTACATAAAAGAATGATTCGGATTTTGGTTTGTTGTAATTATTGTAATTATACGGAATTTCTCGGCCTCCCCTTATTTGGAATGGAGACCGAGAAATGGGTGGTGAGTTCTTCACATCTTCATAATGAAGATATTTGTATGATGAAAGATCATATCTGTAATGTTTTTTTAATTTTTCTTTTTGATTTGTCAATGAATTTATTCTAAAATTCTTTTGTTTTTTGTAATAAATGAATTGGTCTTTTTCTTTTGCATATGAATGCGAAAATTTGGAGCCTTTCTTTTTAATTGTACGACGTTGATTGATTCTATTTCGCCATTTTTGTGGTACTATTCTCGACCATCGAATCTTAGGTAAATTATATTGATAATGACTCCTTAACCAATTTTTCCAGTCATTTATTCCAGAATTCAGAAGTTTCTTCTGTTTTAATTTGAAATCAAATATTCCCTGGCTTCCTAAGTAATCCTTTATTTTCTTCTTGATAAGAGTGGATGCTCCGTGATATTGAAGTAAAGATCCCAAGCGATATAAGTTAATAACTTGAGTTTGTGATAATTTTAAAAATACATATGCTTGAGATAAAGAAAATAAGTCGTAATAAGTCAGTGAATTCTTATTACTATTATTAAGAATATTGGTAATATTAGAAAATGATCTATTTATAGTTGAAATAAATTCAATTGTGTTTTGATTTGTTTCATCAATTACCCTTTTGTCTTTTTCATCATTATAAATATGTTTATTGAGAGATTTTTTTATCGATTCAATGAAAAATTTTGCATAGTCTTTGGTACTAATAATGGTAAATAGAAGAGTTTCCATGTATATTTTTTGAATCAAAGATTTAAAAAAATAAGACCATTTGCGTATTAATCTCGTACTTCTTTTTTTTAATATCTTTTTTAATATCTGCCAAATACCTTTTTTGTATTCTCGCCCTTTCTCCTTTTCATACCAACCCGTTTCGTCAGGACTAGGATTTCTATCTGAAATTAGAAATATTCTTTTTTTATCCTTTGCAACTCTTTCGATTTGATTTCTGATTATGATTGTATGATCGGACAGATCTTTTATTTTTTTTTCTGTCAATGAATAATTTGTCAAATCTATCGTCGATTTTTTTTGAATGTTCGATTCATAGGTAATCTTATTACTTAGGATAGAATTCTTTTCATTTTCGTTCGATTCATATATTTTCTGTGATCCTACTCCTTTAGTAGGATTCATTTTTACAAATACAAATAGAAATTCTTTCATTTTTCTTTTTAAAAAGAAAACTATTTGGATAATCGATGTTGTCTTTTCTTTTTCAACTTTCATAAATCCTTTTGTTCCATTTTTTGATGTTTTTGGGACTATAAAAAATCTATTTCTCATTTCTTTTTTTACTTCTTTTAAAATGGGTTTAAAAAAAGGAGGGTTTTTTCGGGGAGGGCCAAAGGGTTGTTCAGTTTCGCGACCCCATACCGTTAAAAAACAAAAATTTTGTTTTTTTACTTTCTTTTTTATTGGATCCACTTGAAGAGATGTTTGTTTAGATTTATGCCAAGGCTTTAGTGAAAAAGGAAACAGGATTTTTATCTGAATACCATCTGTCAACCAGGCTTGGGGAAATTCGGTTTCGGATAATTGAACACCATTATAGGTGCATTTAATGTGCATTTCTTTTTTCCATTCTTGAAAATCTTCGTCCCACTCTGGCGATTGCCATAATAAGATACGGCTGAGGTTTTTACCTATTATCAGTGTGGGCAAAATTATATATTTTCTAACAATCGATTGGGCTACTAACATACAACCCCGTATGGGTTGAGCAAATGTAACAGAATCCCAAGTTTCCGCTATTGCTAATCGATCACTTTTATCTGTTTTTTCTTTAATAGCTGCCTCCATTTTTTCAGCATTTTCTGAATTGGCGGTTTTGAATTCCAGCCCTTTATCCATACTCATTTTGGAGATATCAAAAGAAAAAGATGTTTTATTAAGTCTGTCCAAAAAAAGTGGGGAGTGCGCGTTTGCTTGAAACATTTCCAAAATAAGGGTTTTACGCCTTTGAGCCCGCGTCGAGCCTTTGATTAGATCACGACGAAAATCCGATTGTTGTGAGTAACGTATCAAAGCTATTTCTTCTGCTTGATCACTATCGGTACTAGTATCGGTATGTATATTCTGATCTTTATCAGTATAAATTACTACACGTTTAGCTTTTCTTGAACGAATACCAGGATTTCCCGGTGATTCCTCCGGATTTTCTTCTTCCTGTTGTTCCAAATCATCGATCAATTTATATGACCACCGGGGAAGTTTTTTGTTCATTTTTTCTATCTCAATTTCATGTTTTCTAAGCGCTTGATCATTTGAATCGTTTTTAATTGCATCAAAGAGTTGTTTGAAATTTTTTTTTTTATTTTCTGAATCAAGACTTTTTTCTTCGTTATCTAAAAAAATTTCTTTTAAATGAAAACTAGACGCTGATTCGTCGTCGAATTTACCGATTGAGGTAAAAGGATTATCAATGTCTGTTGATAACAATTTTCTATTAAAATTTAAAGTATTTCTTTTCTCTTCAAACGGATGTTCTTCTTTTGTGGAATTTACTACTTTTTTGTTTTGTGAATCAACCTTTGTAATTGTTCCACGATATGGTCCGTTGAAAAACGGATCATACCATTTAGGCAAGCATTTTTGTTCATTCTCATCATGGCACAATCGGATCCGTTTTTCAAGTACATCTATTGAAACAGACCCCTTCTCTATAGCTTCTATTCGATTTATTAACTCATTACTCAAGTTGTTTTTTTTTTTTTTATTTGTATAAACCCAATTATTATACAGGTCCTCTGGGGATCCTTTTTCTGTCGTGTATAAAGACATCTTTTTTTGTATTATTTCCTCAATAGTCGACAAACTGGGTGGATATGTAAAAGATATGATTTTTTTTCCATCACTTGGACATGTGTGAAAGAAATATTGTGACATTTTATTGCTTACAGCATTTTCAAATCGATCATTTTTTATATATCGTAATGGACGATTCCATCGCTTATAGTCGAAAAGAAGAGTTACAAGAGGTTTTTCAAACCAAAAGAGGTCTTTATCTTCCTCATCTTTAAGTATTTCCTTTCCATTCACTCGGATCTCTTCCGTTTCATCTAGTTTGTCCGGATCCTCCTGTTCTTCCGAACAAAGAGAAGGGTCTTCTTCGGTGGATCCCTCTTGTTCCTGTTTAGTCCCCTTCGTTTCGGAAGTCGTTTCTATTTCTACATCTGTTTCTTCCTCACTTTCCCCTCTTTCTTCCATTTCTGAGGTTTCTTTCAGTTTCTTAGTAACAATAGGCGATGGCATTCTGCCTAAATAGTAGACAGAGGTGATAAATAAGAGAATACTAAAGATTCGAGCCATAGAATTTCTCAATTCTGACACAAGGTACTTATTAGATCGAATAAGTACATTAGATTGAATAGAATGATTTTGCCGTATCCAGGATAATACCAATCCAACCCATTTCATGAATAAAATGTGACCAATTAACCAACCAACAAAACTACTTGTTACAAATAAGATCTTATTGTTGCATCGAAACAGA